AGTCGCGAGAGTTCGATTAACCTCCAAGTTTGAGGTAACGGCTTATATACCAGGTATTGGCCATAATTTGCAGGAACATTCGGTGGTCCCTGTGAGAGGCGGAAGGGTCAAAGACCTACCCGGTGTTAGGTATCACATTGTTAGAGGAACTTTAGATGCTGTGGGGGTGAAGGATCGTAAAAAAGGGCGTTCTAGTGCGTTGCAAAACATTGTCACAACTTGTATCATTGCGACGATTCCGTATCAGTTGTTCCGATATGTTCAATGTGTAGCTGACCCAGCATTGCAGGGGGACTGAAGCCTGCTACTACAGAGATTGATAGAGATGAATTACTACCTATCTATTTGCGTGAGACAACTTGGTGTCTAAGGTGTTCTATTCCAGTAAGTTGAGTTTTACCCGGACTCCCACCTGAGAAAATCTTGGGATGTCTTTTCCTCTTGGAACAGGTTTAGATTACGACCACGGAGATTCAGTGAAGCCTCTATGCACATTTACCGATTGGATTGAGAGACCTACGGACATTCCTAGTGAGATAACTGAATTGCAAGATTTTCTCCTTCTATATCTACACTTCGATTTTTCCTTCTTATCCGTGGAGTGGGGGAAAACGGATACTCAATATGCAATGAGTAAATATGATTTGCATCTTAAAAAAGAATGGTTCAACATCATTTGAATAGTTTAGTTTCCATTCAGTCATGTGGAAAGCTGTATTCGATGAAAGTCGCACGTGCAGTTTGGAGGGAGATCCCCGACTAACTGGTGGATCCACCCTACAATATGGAGTGAAGAAGCCAAAATAGTAGCCTGAGATACCATTAAAATAAAAGAATTGATTGAAATCTGACATATTTAGATTTGTAAACTCGTGTTACATCGGAGCAGTGTAGTGAACAGAAATGGAAATATCGAATCAGATCCAATTTATCGTAATCGATTGGTAAATATGCTAGTCGACCGTATCCCGAAAAACGGCAAGAAATCGCTGGCTTATCATATCTTTTACCAGGCTATGAAGCGGATTAGGTAAAAGACAAATAGGAACCCACTGTCTGTTCTGCGACAGGCGGTGCGCGGGGTAACTCCCGACGTAGTGACAGAAACCAAACGTGTAGGTGGATCAACTTATCGAGTTCCCGTCGAAGTAGTACCGGCAGAGGGAAAAGCTTCGGCTATCCGGTGGTCATTAATTGCGTGTCGGAGACGCTCAGGTCGAAGTATGGCTTTAAGATCGAGTGATGAATCAATGGATGCCGCCAGAAATTCCGGTGGTGCCATACGGAGGAAAGAGGAGACTCATAAAGTTGCGGAAGCCAACAAAGCTTTTGCCCATTTCCGCTAGTTTCGGATTCGTTCCAACCCACAACGAATATATTGTGGATTGGAACCGGGGCACAAACTATCTGGGAATCGAAAGACACTACGGGGGAAAAAATGGTTGAGTGAGGGGTGAACGACGAATAACGGCTGTCTAAGCCACAAGTGGGGATTGGCAACTACTTCTTAGTTAGGTTGTTAATTGTTAGACCCTTCCCACTAGGGTAGTGGGGGGGGGGGGTTCCGATGCAGAGTTGCGGAGTGCCTCGCAAAAAGGCTTGACACATGACCAGTTTTTCAGAGACTGAGTTTGATTGGGACGCGCATCATGTGGGGTAAAAATTGTTTGAGATATCGAGAAGAAGCCCCCATATCCGGGAATTCTGGAGACTCAATCAATTTTGGTTGACACAGATAAGTTTTTGTGATATATTCTAGAATAACAAGCTTACTAGCCTGGGGAATCACTAATTATCTCTCGAAAACCGAAAATTACCATGACCGCAACTTTAGAACGACGCGAAAGCGCAAGCCTATGGGGTCGCTTCTGCGACTGGATCACCAGCACCGAAAACCGTCTTTATATCGGATGGTTCGGTGTCTTAATGATTCCCACCTTGCTAACCGCAACCTCTGTATTCATCATTGCTTTCGTCGCAGCTCCTCCTGTAGATATTGACGGTATTCGCGAACCCGTTTCTGGTTCTTTGTTATACGGTAACAACATTATCTCTGGTGCTATTATCCCTACTTCTGCAGCTATTGGGTTACATTTCTACCCAATCTGGGAAGCAGCTTCCGTCGATGAATGGCTTTACAATGGTGGTCCCTACGAACTTATCGTTCTTCACTTCCTACTTGGTGTAGCTTGCTACATGGGTCGCGAATGGGAACTGAGCTTCCGTCTAGGTATGCGTCCTTGGATCGCTGTTGCGTACTCGGCTCCTGTCGCAGCTGCTGCCGCCGTCTTCTTGATCTACCCAATTGGTCAAGGAAGTTTCTCTGACGGTATGCCTCTAGGCATTTCTGGTACTTTCAACTTCATGATCGTCTTCCAGGCTGAGCACAATATTCTTATGCATCCCTTCCACATGTTGGGTGTAGCTGGCGTATTCGGCGGCTCTCTATTCAGTGCTATGCATGGTTCTTTGGTAACTTCTAGTTTGATCAGGGAGACAACTGAGAATGAGTCTGCTAATGCAGGTTACAAGTTCGGTCAAGAGGAAGAAACCTACAACATCGTAGCTGCTCACGGCTATTTTGGTCGTTTGATCTTCCAATATGCTAGCTTCAACAATTCTCGTTCTCTGCACTTCTTTTTAGCTGCTTGGCCTGTAGTAGGTATTTGGTTCACCGCTTTAGGCATTAGCACTATGGCATTCAACTTGAATGGTTTTAACTTCAACCAATCCGTGGTTGACAGCCAAGGTCGTGTCATAAACACCTGGGCTGATATCATAAACCGTGCCAACCTAGGTATGGAAGTCATGCATGAACGTAACGCTCATAATTTCCCCCTAGACTTGGCTTCTGTCGAAGCTCCTTCTATAAACGGATAACACCCGTGTGGTTATCCACAGCACAACTGGATGCCAAATCTCTTCCTTCGGAGGGGGAGGTTTGGTGTCCAATGATATGGAGATTCGCGCGGCATGAGGGGTGGAAAAAGTGGTAGCAGCTTTTCACAATTTCATGATTAATTATCAGTTTCCAACCTCGAATTCTGAAAACTATTTGCAATATCCCTCCGTGACTTATTAGATTACGAGGTTTCCCATTCCAATTTGCGGAATGTTTGTAGACTCCCACCCCAATCTTTCGAAGAACGGGAGGGGAAGAAAGAGTGCATTCCTCATCTCAAAGATTTTTTATCGTCTTGTCACATAAATACAGTTAATATAGATGTGTATCAACCGAAGGACCTATCTAGTTTGCTTAACGGATAGATCTCGTTCACGTCCGGGGGGAGTCAAATAAATCAACAGAGGGGGCGGACGTAGCCAAGTGGATCAAGGCAATGGATTGTGGATCCATCACGCGCGGGTTCAATCCCCGTCGTTCGCCCATCCAATTGGGTAATTCAATTCCATCGCTCCGCTTGGGACAGGGAGGAACAGTTAAGGTGGATGGGATATGTGTGGGTCTCTTCGATAATAACAATTTAGAATTCCCGACCTAATTCCAGTTTTGGATACGACTATTCACAGAAATCACTAGACTCGTTCGAAATATGTATTCCATCCTATCTTGAAATTTTCAAGATTATTGGTATAATAAATCTGGGAAATAGATAGTATCTACTGCATAGAATTAATATGAAAAAAGAGAATAAGGTAAAAAGGGTGGCAAGAGAAAGAGTAGGAAGTCCAGATTTTTCACCTAAAATTTCGGAGTTAATAGAAGTCATTCTATTAGATCACTTCTTCGAATCATTGAAAAACCAATATCTCAAAGAATTTCTAATTAGTCCATCTCCCAATTATGAACCTTTTACTAGATTATCTGACTTGTGATTTCTAAGTTCACTATTTTCACGCAATCTGCGCAATTCGCTAAAAAGAGGTAGTGGCGTAACCCTGGAGATGCTACTGTTGCTAGCAATACCAATATCTATGCATTGCCTGAGTGACAAAAGGTTGATCGAACCAAGTGTTGTATTAATGGGAGTCATTAATGGGGGTGACGGAGTAAGAAAAAAACAAGCGGAAAACCTTGTCGATTTTTCCTGTGACTGCTTTCTACGATTCGAAAGATCTTTATATGTCGAAAGGAATGGAAAGAGGAGAATACCTGCTTACTTAGGTTTGAACGAAGATATTTCTGCAGGTTCAACGAGAGGGGAGAAGCAAGTTCGCTATGATGGGGTGATTCCTTTGGTTTCCGGTAGATGGGAGGCGTGCGTAGTGAGAGGTTTCCTCCTTGGCAGAGATATATCCAAGGATGAGACTGAAGAGATTCGAGTATTTTGTAGGGGTAGGTGTTTGCGAAGTTCAAGTAGGTTTTTCAAATTCTATAACTATCTGGTAGTTTGTAGAAGCAACCAAAGTGATTTCGATCTGTTACTCTTTTTGGAAAATCGTAACAAGCGAGATCCGGGTCGGTTACAAGCAACACAATTGAGAAGCGACTCATTAAGTCCCGTAGTATTAAATTCCCATGACGAGGCGTTACTTGAATCCATAAATTCAGCGGATCACCAGGGGGATAGATCGGGATTTTACTCGGAGCGAGAAGCCTTTTCCAACTTGTCTTCATCTACATCTTGTGAGAAAACGACGCCGTTTCGTGGCTGTATATCCGGATTAGATTATGGCAAAAATGGGGAAGAATTTCCCATTCCACACACTTATTCACAAATGAGAAATGGATTAATAAATCGACTCATTGAATTTCTCCCAATAATTGAGAAATCAAATCTGATTTCTGATGGGGCAATAGTTATTGACATCAGTAATAGCGTCAAATCTGTGAAAGGATTTCAATTGAAAATGAGGGGCGACATGCCACTTACTCAAATATCTGGCAAAAAACTTGGGCTAGTGAGTAGCAGACACCTCAACCTCAATGAGATTCTTCCAAACTATTTTCAAATTTCTTTAGGTATACCTAAAGAAGTAAGTAATCGAGGTGAAAATACCACTTTTCCAAACTAATTGAAAGAGAAGGATGACATACATTCAATATATTCTTTAGTTAGATTGTATGGACGAGGTAGAGTCGTACCTCTCTACTCAGCATACATATCTCTCTTCTATGACTATTTCTGCGCATTATCTACTTACTACTTCTTCCAAATCAAATATCGGTTGAATGGCTGGGCGGGGATCGGGGGGTACACCGGTGCAACAAGAATTGCAACTGAATAAAGAGTATTGAAATGGAAAGGTAACGCGGAGCGCCTATTGAACGAATATATTCCATTTCAATATTATGAGTATGGAAATGTTCAGTCAAACGCGCATAGATGGCTCGATACGACCGAGGATTCGTCTTCCTTCCCTGCCAGGGAAGTCTTAAACTTGAAGGAATCAATTTGCCGCGTATCAATAATAAGAGACGAATTGCTGAATAATATTGGTGCCAGTCTTGGTAGTAACAATCAACAGAGCAAAAACTATTTCCATCGATTTCTCAATGTTTCATTTCTTTATAAAATGATTGTTGCTGAGATTATTCGCCAGAAAGTTTCGATATATACCATCGATTATTGCATCGAAAAATTGAACGATATAGATCTCGATAAATTGAACAAGATAGATCCCATGAAACTTGATCTTTTATCAAGTTTATTCGATGGTTACATTGATGAACAGATCCTCTTTATCAAAACAATTCTTGAGAGAAAAAGGAGTTTATTCATTGAATCCAAACTGTTAATGAGTGAGAGATTGGTAGGCTCTTTGACCGAGCTGGAACCTGCAGCGAATCCTATTTCTCCCGGGTTGCCCCGTATCGAATCTATCCGAGCAGGATTTTCAAGCGATGCTTTTTCCATTACGGGGAGGCAATTTCGGAATCTGTTTCTGGATGATTTAAACCGTGGGGGAGGTTCAACTAGAGATATGGGTGAGAATATTTCGAGATACATCTCCGATCAGGTTGATAAACTAAACTTTCTAGACGATTCACCTATACGGAACTTTGCTGGAAGCAACTTTATCCCGAGAGTCAAAAAAGATCTCTTTCTTGGGAGATGCAACGGTAGTTATCTCGACGTCTTAGAAAACTTCTATGTGGGCTCCGAAGATGAAATCATCTCATCCAATATCACCTCATTGATTCACCCCCAACTGTCAGATTCGTTGTCATCCAATCTATCGAAACAAACGGCGGGGGAGGTTGCTGGTCACGCACTCACGCCAATTCAATCTATTTTGTCTAATCTGCATGAATCCGCAGCATCAGTAACTCATTCAGATGGACTTTCTAATTCTATTTCGGATCTGAAGAGGTTACTGGCGAGTTTGAACTTATCTCCTCGTAAAACGATAGAATCATCTCTACATCCGTACAGTAGCAATCGAGTTTATTTGGAGAAGACGTCGATAAACTCCGATTCATCGTCGGATCGACGACCCCAACCCCGTCTCGAGAATCTAGTATTGGATCGAGTCTATCAGAAGAATTTGTCTACTAAGTATTTTTGGGAACCGGAAGAATTGGAAACATCTTATTGGTCGCTAAGACTTCCATTATGCAGCGATGTAACATCGGGATCTCTAGCAGAATCAATTGGAAAGGAGGTTGCGTACGAAGATATAGACTTTGCGGATCAATCTATCCGGAAGGAGGCTACATTCCACTCTATCAATTTCAATGAATTATTAAAAGATTTGAACAGATATAAGATCTCTTGGATCTTTTGGAGAGACAATATCGGTGAAAAGTGGAGCTTATTTAGAGATTACATACCTTGGTTTTTTACCCCCACCTGGTGGAGATACTTCTACGATCTGATTAGAAAAACATATCCAGAAATAGTACTTAAGATAAGTTATGACTCAACTCATAATTTTCCTGGAATTTACAAAAGAATGGCTGAGGATGTAGTGGGTGGCGCGAAAGCCTACTTATTCCAAAGACTGCAAAGCCTAGGATTGAGATTCGGCAACGATTCCGTCAATACTATAGTATCCGAGATAGGTCTTCTCATTTTCGAAGAAATTCCTGATGAAGCGGAGATTCTACATTCGGGGGGATGGCCAGTATCTCAATTCTCCAATAGATCTATCTTCTATTACTTCATTTTTTCAGTATTAATTGTTCTTGCATTATTCAAACACCCTTTGTCTGCCGTTTCGGGTTCCAATTCCTTTCATTCATGGAAACGTTTCAATACTATTGAATATTTGACAGACCCAACGCGTGGATCCTATTTGAAAGAGGTAATGCATTCCCCTTCGACAAGCTAAATGTCAACGAGAGATCTACTAATCCATTCTTTGAATAGATTCTTGAATTATCTAAATAATATAATCTTTTTCTTCCTTGTGAAAGATGAACTCAATTCATGGATGTCTCATGAAGAAAGTTCCGATATCCTAGATAGTAGGAAAGAACTACTGACTCAATATTTAGTGACGAATAAGATTCTTTATAGGTATGTGTCGAAATTGAATTCCAATTATGACTTATTGAGCAACGAGATTTCTCATGAACCGTATCCACAAGAAAGATCTAATGTTTTGGCATATTTGCGGCAATTCTGGCAAAATGATCTATTGACTCACAAGATCCGTAAGTTGGATCCTGCGGAGAAGTGGACTTTTTCCGCCCTCGGGAGAAATATTCTATTTTCAGTAACAACAAGACGAAAAGGCAGTCTACTAACTATGCCATGTCATGACATACCTATCTCACTCCAATCGGGATTATTACCATCTAAAGGGATTTCGCTAGTGGGACCCATAGAAACTGGCCGATCTTCCATTATTAGAGATGTAGCATTCGATTCCTACTTCCCAGTGGTGAAACTACCACTGAAAACGCTGATATACAACCGATCCTTCTTTAATAATGTACGTGGAAATTTCATCTCGAAAGAAAGCGTACACCGATTAAATCTCGTTTTTGAAATGGCGAAAGAGATGTCTCCCTGTACACTATGGATTCAAGATATTCATGAATTGAATATTCATCGTTCGTATCATAAGCTAGAAGCTGATCCCAAATTCTTACTTTGCCAAATATTGAGAAGTATTGGTGACAGGCGCGGCAATTCCAACATCCGCAAGAATGTTGTTATCGCTACGACTCACGTACCTGCGAGGGTAGATCCAGCTCCAGTAGCTCCGAACCGGCTAAACTAATTAATAAATTTTCGAAAATCCAACGGGTATCAACGTCAGAAAGAATTCTCAATCCTATTACGTATCAAAGGTTGCGACATGGAGGCTAATCCGCCCCTTCCCCTTATTGAAGGTACTGGGTCTGGAACTACGGGTTATAGTAAACGAGATCTACTCTTTCTTGCTAATGAAGCGTTATTAATAGGTACTTCCAGAAGAAGTAAGATTATATGTAGCGACGCAATTGAATTAGCTTCGCATAGACAACATTCGGCTGCTAGTGATATGGGCGATGGGATAGAATCCGGTTCTGAATGGGAGATCTTTTCTCACGAGATAGAGGAAGTTACTTCAAAGAATAGTTTGATAGATACTTATCTCACGAATACATATATTGGTCGTGACGCGTCAAAGATGCGATTTTATTATTTGTCTAACTGGTATGTGGAACCTTCAATAACCGAGTCAACATTTCATGAATTCACTCTATTTTCACATATCCTAGGGATACTAGCTGGATTAGTAGCTCGCGATTCGCTCCAAATGGGTGTGAGGAGGAGAGAGAATTTTATTGTCATTGACAAACTCGTAGAGAATGATTTGAACCTAGCTTGTGGTGTACTGGAAAACCTATCGACTAATTTCTCACGTTCAGAAATTTGTAGAGGCGGAAGTCGACGCAGCAGTAGTCTTTCCTTTCACGTTCCTATCGGTAAACCCAAGTATTGTTCAGGTGTAACCTCTACAAGTCGTTCTTCTAAATTGATGGGAAGGGGGGGGGTTAGCCGTCTAACCGACTTCGAACTGCAACAGTCATCCGAGCTAAGAAACTCAAGTCCGACGGAAGTGTCGCGCGAGATCACTTGGTCCCGTAAGGCTTGGCGTCTCCGTTTCCTGCGAAGCGGAGCTTATGAATTGATGAGGGTATCATCTGAACCCAATCATTTGTATAATCTAATTCTCCTTTACCAAAATCGGAATTATATACCCCAACAAGATTTCGAATTCAATAAGATTAAGGGTGACAAAAGTAAATGGTGTGACAGAAGCGGATATCTATTTAGTTTTGAAAAATCTGCGACTAATGTAACAGATAAATTGATTCAAAGATTGGAAAACCGGTTGGATAATATGTTGCTACGCGAGCAATTTCTCGATTTGGGAATATCCGGCGACTCCTCCAATGAATATGAAACACACTGTAATCGATTAGATGAAACGACTCGACTCTTCGGGGGGCGCTTCATCTGGGACCCCATGCTTCTGTTCCAACCAGATCCTAACATTCCTTCCTCGCGTCGCAGCCTGTTGCCGACGAAAAAACTGGCGCGGAGGCTTTATACCATTTACGGTATGAGAAGGCAGCACCTTAATAAGAGGTCAAATAAAAAGATTAAAGATTTCTTTCTCTATAGTGAAGATAATCCGAAATTGAAACCTGACTCATCTATTAAACGGTGGAATAATCTACCTCCGGATGATGAAGAGGAGCGAGATTCCGAATACGTCAAAGAAACTTCCTTTATGGATATACATCTGCAATATCCGCAGACATTTAATCCCGCTCGCTTTGATTCCTACGTGGTAGCAGAAGATTTTCCGGAGCGATTTATTCGGTTTAGGCTTCTGGTTCATAGAAACAGATGGATGAGGCGAAACTGTTGCCCAGTTCCGGATTTTCTTATCTATAATATGTTGCTTGAAATTTATTCCCATCTATTCAACCCGTTCTGGTTTGGTGGGGCATCACCGGATCGAACTACGAAACAATTTTTTCACGAAAGTTCATAGAACAAATCTTAGATACCCTTCATTCTGTCTGGATCTCTAGCAATAAAATTAGGAGCCAAATCAGTGAAAGGAAGATCTATATTTTACTTTCACTTATAGAGATAATTCTGTTGTAGCATCTCAAATAGTTAAGGAACTTGAGGCCATTTCATGAGTCTTTCTGCTTAGGAAGAAGATTGAAAAGGAGCAATAGCTTATTCCATAGGGATTTATTTTGCAAAACCGCTTCTTAACATCACTTTAACATCACTCCTGGAGTAGATCCTTTCTAAAATTGCGGATTTACCCCCCCCCCCCAGATGACTTATTGATTCGCTCATTCCAATCATTCGATACACCGGAATTGGGGGGGGGTGAGAAGAGAACGCACAAATCACTTTTTCTTCAATTGTTAGGGCTGGAAGTAAGCATGATAGTGAATCATTCACTGGTTGGTGAGTCATGGTTCGACGCGATTTGATTTGGCATATGGGGCAGACGCAACTGCCCAATTAGTAGGAATTATTGACTGACGTAGATTTGGACGAATCTCCCCGGGTAGGATTCGAACCTATGACCAATCGGTTAACAGCCGACTGCTCTACCGCTGAGCTACCGAGGAAAGTTGAGCTACCGAGGGAAGTCGCAGGGAATTCAGTCTCGTACACACTCAAAGACCTTTGTTCTTTGAACCGCTTCTAAACCTGTACCAGGTTAAGCTTCCCCCGGCATGTTGTGAAGTAGACTTTGCGTATACTCTAACCTTCATTATAGTAGGAGGCGGTGACGGTAGCAACCCCATTTGAATGGAAGGGTCTCCCAATCATGGGATAGGGGGGGGGGGCAACCGGTCGATTGAGATGAATCCCACAAGCCCCCCCACGATCTGTATCGATCGGTCACTAATTAGTACTTCCTATTCCCCCCCCTCCAAGAGGCGTGGTAGAATAGCCGCGGGATTCTCCTACCTCATAGCGTAAAAACAAGTAATATTACTGAGGGACAGGAAGGGGAGATATGGAGATGGGGAAGATGAAAAATAGTCGGGAGAAATGAACACGAATTGGAGCTTCGTGAAACGAAAGTAGCAGTTTACGGCAAGGGCGGAATTGGGAAATCAACAACTAGCTGCAACATATCAATAGCTTTAGCTAGACGGGGAAAGCGGGTGTTACAAATTGGGTGTGACCCCAAACATGATAGTACCTTCACCCTTACGGGATTCCTGATACCTACAATTATAGATACGTCGCAATCGAAGGATTATCATTACGAAGATGTGTGGCCGGAAGATGTAATTTATAGAGGTTATGGCGGGGTAGATTGCGTCGAAGCTGGCGGACCCCCTGCTGGGGCCGGCTGTGGAGGATATGTCGTAGGAGAAACGGTCAAGCCATTGAAAGAATCAAACGCGTTTTATGAATACGATATTATATTATTTGACGTTTTGGGAGACGTAGTTTGCGGCGGTTTCGCTGCCCCACTTAATTATGCAGATTATTGTATAATTATAACTGATAATGGATTCGACGCCCCTTTTGCAGCAAACCGCATCGCCGCATCAGTCAGGGAGAAGGCACATACTCATCCCCCGCGACTAGCCGGCTTGGTGGGAAACCGAACATCTGAGAGAGACTTAACTGATAAATATGTAGAAGCCTGCCCAATGGCTGTACTAGAGGTATTACCTCTAGTCGAAGATATTCGTATTTCTAGGGTGAGGGGAAAAACTTTATCTGAAATGGCTGAAGGCCAACCAAATTTGAATTTTGTTTGTGACTTTTATTCAAATGTAGCAGATTAAACTCTATCTAAGCCAGAAGGAGTCGTACCGCGAGAAATTCCAGATAGAGAATTATCTAGTTTACTATCTGACTTCTATTTAAATCCCAATTTGGGAAAAGAAGAAAAAACTCGACAAAGTCAGCAAGATGCTGCGCTTGATTTTGCAATTATTTAGTAGTAAAAAAGTTACATCATTTCTACTTGGACACTTACATACATTTATATACATCTATACCCCTCCAAGGAAACATTTTCATGAAAACTTCTGATATTCTCACTTTCGAATGCGAAACTGGCAATTATCACACTTTCTGCCCTATCAGTTGCGTAGCTTGGCTGTACCAAAAGATTGAAGATAGCTTCTTCCTAGTAGTAGGTACGAAAACTCGCGGTTATCTTTCACAGAATGCCCCCGGAGTCATGACTTTTGCAGAACCTCGTTACGCGATGGCGGAATTGGAAGAGGGAGATATCTCAGCTCAGTTAAATGATCAAAAGGAATTAGAAAGAATTTGCTTGCAAGTGAGAAATGATAGAAATCCCAGCGTGATTATTTGGATTGGCACCTGCACCACAGAGATAACAAAAATGGATCTGGAGGGCATAGCGCCTAAGTTAGAGAAGCAAGTTGGAATACCAATTGTAGTTGCACGGGCAAACGGGTTGGATTACGCTTTCACCCAGGGGGAGGATACCGCATTAGCTGCCATGACACATCGATGTCCAGAAATTAATCCTCGTGTTATGAACCAACAGAAAGGAGACGCGGCTAAACTTGTCGCAGTTGACGTCAGCCCAAGCGATAAACTTTTCGACGAGAAGATCGGATTGAATAAAGGCAGTTTAGTGCTTTTCGGTTCCTTACCTTCAAGTGTAGCTGCTCAATTGAATTTGGAATTGAAACGTCAATCTATTTCCGTATCGGGTTGGCTACCCTCGCAGAAGTACAACGAACTTCCCGCCTTAGGCGAAGGTGTCTACGTCTGCGGAGTAAATCCTTTCTTGAGCCGGACGGCAACAGCATCGATGCGTCGGAGGAGATGCCAACTAATCGGGGCACCTTTTCCTATCGGTCCCGATGGAACACGTGCCTGGATAGAAAAGATTTGTTCAGTATTTGATGTAAAACCGGATGGTTTGGGGGAGAGGGAAAATCAAATATGGAAAATTTTGATTGACTACCTCGAAATAATAACTGGTAAATCTGCTTCTTTCATGGGAGATAATCTACTAGAAATCTCTATAGCAAGGTTTCTAATTCGACGCGGAATGGTTGTTTACGAAGTAGGTATTCCTTACATGGATAGACGATATCAAGCTGCGGAGTTGTTGCTCCTGCAACAGACTTGTAGGAAGATGAGGAGACCCATGCCTCGCATTGTTGAGAAGCCCGACAACTATAGTCAGGTGCAGCGTATGCATGAGTTGCAACCAGACTTGGCAATTACTGGAATGGCTCACGCTAATCCCTCGGAGGCTAGAGATATAGACACTAAATGGTCGGTCGAATTTACATTTGCGCAAATCCATGGATCTGTTAATGCGAGAGATGCTCTTGAACTAGTCACTCGTCCACTGCGACGTGGAGTTGATTCCGTGTCAGATTGCCGTCGCTTGTCAAGACAGACATTAGATGTTCAACAAAGCTAGTAGCCGTAAAATAATTATTAAATTTTGAAAATTAATCGTTATGGAGAGATATCTATATAGCTAATTCTAGGAGATCTTAATCGACAATTTGTTAATTCTATCTCTTTTTATGCGATTAAGAAATTAAATTCCAATCTTTCCGATGAAATAAAATTTTCATTTCAAATTCGTAGTTGATTTTTCATAATCAGTTGTATTAGTTTACATTTGTGCATATAATTTATATGGTATTCATATGGACATCGTAGGGTTAAATAGAGAGATGGGGAAAACTGAGCAACCGAGGGATCTGCATGGCCAGTCGAAATGATGGGGAGATAGAAACAAATGGAATGATAAACCCGTACATCAAAAAGACTACAACGAATATAGATATATCAAATAGTTTGTCACTAACTGGGTTGAGGTTGGTAAGTCCTTATATACTTTTTGGAATATACTACGGGTTCCTAGCGACACTACCCGTTGGACCTTCCCAGATCTTGTGTCTAAGGGCTTTTCTTTTGGGGGGAAATTTGAGTGGTCTTGTGTCTTCGAGTGGTTCAATGCTGGCACAGTTAGCAATTACTTCGACAATATATTTTTCACCAATCTATATTTTCTTATCAAAACCACACCTGTTAACTATCGCGGTGATACCTTACGCGGTTATATTTTGTCTGACAATTAATGACTTACCAGATTACCAGATTTTGCGTCCCGTCACCTCGTTGCGCGATTCACGCTTAATTAGCTTATTTCTCAATAGTTTCTTGTTTCAAATTTTGAATCCCGTTTTGCTGCCAAATCCTGTGTTGGGTAGATTGGCGTACCTCTTCTTCTTCCGCTACAGTACTAATCTAATATTTGCAATAACTAGCTTCTCGGGCTGGTTAACTGGTCACATGGTGTTCAATTACTTGTCCAAGTTCCTGTTGATTCGTGTAAGAGAAGATTCGCCACTGATATATCTGCTAGTGAAACGTGCTATCTATACAACTTTTAGTATTATTTTTGTATCTAACGCATTGATCTATTTAGGTAGAGCTCCAGTTCCTTCTTGGACTATAAAGTTCACGAATGAACCCCATGATAGGGAAATGTCTTTCCGGGAAATTGCCGAATATTCGGATCTTCTGTGGTGGTTTTTCAAGCCGTGGCCTACCTCCTTCTTTGATCCCTCCAGAGAAAATCGGAGTAATCGATTCATCAAAAATAGTCGATTCGATGATAGCAGTTTCTGCAAGGGGAAAACATCTACGTATTTCTTCGAGAGGTGTATAACTGATGGGAGACAGAGGTTACGCGTTGCAGCGTTGCCTAGTTCGTCGATTTTTGAGAAATAGTTGGAGAAATTTGCAGCGAGACCCCACAAATCTTTGAGGACCCATCTCCCATATCGAAGCTGGATTTTGCAAAACTTAATAAAAGGCGAGATATTTCAAAAAGAATTAATAGATCGACTTCAATTATTAGATATTGGATTTCCCTTTTCGGAAGCAATGGGGGGGAGGAGTCGCTTGATTGGTGGTAGTGGGAAAAGAGTACCCCATGTTTACGATCCCCGTATTAATAATTTACGTATGCGAATTCCAATCCCGCAAACATTTCTGACAGGAGATGAGTTAGATTTGGCTAGATGGAACTGGAGTGACTTGGAGGCAAGAAGAAGGATTAGGAGGGCGAGGGGTGGCGCCGCAACTAGGGGGAATTCCATCAAAAGTTGGATGTCCAGAAAGAGTCGGAAATTAGGACGAGGCAGCATGAATCTTCTTCCGTGGGAAACTTTGCCAGTGAGGGCTCAACGTATATTCCACTTCATGTTCAAAAATCGAGTTTTGTATGACTACGACGTGCAGAAAATTCTCAAGGGAATAAGATCTCCGTCCGGGTCTGTTGTCACTTGGGAGGAGATACTAAATTTGGATTCCGAGGATAGAGCATTATTTCTAACTTATATAACGCAAGAGAAAAGTTGCCACAAGTTTGATCAAATTTTCCTGGCAGGTAGATTTTCAGTAAACGGTCAGAGATGCTTCCGAGCTGTGGAAAAAGGAGTATGCATACCCCACGACATCGGAGATTTAGGTGCAAATCTGGCTCGTAATAACGAACTATATTTCGATCCTGAATTCGACTTTCCGGGGGCAGACGGTGATATCCGTCACAGAAAATTACGGAATGTCGGCTTCACGTTTACAAAGGGGAAACCCAGATTATCAAAATTAGTGAAACGATATGCAAGAATATCAGACTTTCGCCGAAAATTCTTGAAGGGATCCATGCGATCCAGAAGACGAAAAACATTGCTATGGAAAGCACTTCAGGAGAAGGTGCGTTCGGCTTTCTTCCTCAGATTACTAGAAGTACCGATCCTACTTCAATTACCCGTCGAGCGTATAATGAATCCGAAGACCGAAAATTTGCTTACCGACTCGAGAGAAATTACGGATTATCGGCTTGGACAGCAACTAACTTCCCCAACATTGACGGAAAAGGATTTAAGCCAGTCGAGACTTGCTCGCTCAGCTGTAGCAGCTAGATCAGACATAGTTCCCATTCATAATGGAAGGGGTTACATGCTGGTTTTTCAGTCAAGATTTCGCAAGTTTGTAAAGTTACCTATACTTATAGTTTCTAAAACTATTGGTCGTATCTTGCTTCGGCAAAATTCTGAATGGAGTAAAGACTGGACGAAGTGGAGGAAGGAAATTCATATTAATTGTACATTTGATGGCGAAGAGTTTTCGCAGGATCAACTTCCCCCGCGCTGGTTGAGAGAGGGTATGCAGATCAAAATAGCGTATCCTTTTCGGTTGAAGCCTTGGCACTCCGCTCGCAAGGAAGAAAGACTGACTCTTCGGAATAAATATCTGGAAGTTGAATCAATTGGGAGTCAGATGTCGGGAAACAAACAGAAGTTGAGACAAGAGAGGCCCAGATTTACTTATTTAACTGCTTTGGGATATCAGACAGATATACCTTTTGGAAATATCCAAAAGCAACCATCATTCTGGAGGCCTGTAAGAAAGGAACTTATTCGAATTTGCAGGGAGAGGTTTTTGCTAGGAGCTAGTCAAGCCTATCTTCTTCTCGACTCCAATTTCAAGTTAGAAAAATTGTTCAAACCAAGTTTAATTTTGTTGAAAGAATTTAACCTATTTTCCGAAGTCAGAGGGGTCTCAGCTGAATCTGTCCCGACATATAATACTCAGATGAAGCCGGTGCCTGATGACGATACGAAGGAAGTGGCGGACTTAAATTCAGATTTTGGCAGACTAGATGGGGGACCTATTGCTGCAGTTGGGGAAGTGCAACCAGCTGATAACGTTGATAAGCAATTAGTCAATCGAAAATCAACTAGTAAAAAATTTGTTGCGGATAATTACGTAACTGGATTACCAGACCCACTAGACCCGGGGGTGAACGTAGATCAACCGAACACCGAAATAGCTGAGACTTATGAATCAACTTTAAATTACGGATTGAAGGAGACAGATCTCGCCAATTTTACGGAAGTTGGTGAGGAAGAAGTAGCTGGTTCTAAAGAAATGGCTGTGAAGTTCCATATAATTCTTGCGGAAGCAATTGAAAAATCCAATTTTGCGGCATCCATTTCGTATTTAAGAGTCAGCAGAGATTTACGTCACTACTCCAGTGAACTTGCCGCATTATACACACAATTGGTAGAAGTTATTGATGCTACTCGGAAAAGAGATTTAGTTTGTTACAAATCCGAAAATAAATTGTCACAATTTGATAAAACTCAATGGTTATCTCAAGCTGATCTCTATAACAGCATTTGGGATCTAAGCGTGAGGAAAAGCTTGAAACTAAATCTATTCCCAGTTGGTAGCGGAAGCAGTATTAGGAGAGAAGCTGGAAGTGACAGATACCGGGACAATAACTTAAACTCTTACAAATTTGAGCAACCCTCGACTTGCTCGCGAAATTCCTCGGAGCTTCTCGTTGAGTACGAGTCAACCATTTCAAGCCCGGATGGGGTAAGTAATTGCGCAAGCACTTCACTTGATAATGGTGAAGCGACTAACAAACTTGCAAATAAATCTTTCAATGAACACGTTTTGAACTGCATAGAAGAGTGGGGATTTCTGAAGAGATTATGTGATTTGGACACAAATAATTGGAATAAATGGTTAGATTGTTTCTCCAACCACAACTTGCCACTAATACTTTGGCGCGACGTCGCACCTTCCAGATGGAAAACTAGTTCCAATTTCTTAAACGAACTCATTAATATCGAAGAGAGATTTGCAAATAAACGAGAATTTTACGTCCTCAGAGACAAGTTACATAATTACTCCATATATGCCAAGAAGCCCCTCCTTAGGGATCGGGTCAGAAATTTCAGTAAGCTTCGCAGACGTAGATATTTATTACAAAGTTTGATTGATTTCGTACGAGGTGGAGATGTACAAAAATTTTCCATCCGACGAGATGTTATGGAAAGAAAATTGTACTACGGAAATCGTATCTCGAGAATTACTAAAGCGAAACGGAAGGGAATGAATGAATTACTGAATTTCCGCACCTCTGATTTGGAAATCAAATTTAACTCCAAATTTGATTTGGTGCCGTGGCTAGTTACAGATTTTACGGGAACAAGAAGCCCCTTCGAGAAGGAGGGAAGGGGGTCCGTAGATCCTATTTTGAGGGATAATACTACATACGGGGTAGTACTGGATGTAACTCGTAGATTTCAAGAAGTATCTGATGAACTGTACGAAATAATGTTAGACGAGAGAGAAGATATGGATTATCTATTTCAGTGGAAATGGAAATCTGAAGCGAAACTAGAAAATTTGAGAAGTCTGACAGCTATCGTAAGAATGTTGGAAGATGAACACGATCTCGCCACACTTTGCGCGAATACTAATGTAGATTCCGACCTACCAAACCTATATTTCAATGCGACAACAAACTTTGACCTCTTTTACGATCTGTCTGTTCCTTCAGCTCATCGTTTATCGATCTTACTTGATGACCAAAATTTGCTATACAAAATAATTAATCCCCTGCTAAAATTCAAGTTTAGATTGAGAAGTAGAGTTGGGAAACGGCTGTACGGAAGAGTCTACAGTGATACCTATATTTCAAAATTGTCACTTATTGCCAAAGAAGTAGACAGAAGTCGATCTCAGGTTTATAATGTTGAAGATCTCTTGCCTGCGCGACGTCGACGGGAATTCCGATTCCTTCGATCTCTGCTAATTTCGAAGTCTTCAGAATTGGGGGCACACCATCTCGATTCCAAATTTGATTCTACCTCCAAGATTTGCCGCATCCGAAATAGCGAGGAATATGAGCCTTCGGAACTGGGGGGTGCTCAAGAGATTAAGCGATTTATGTGGCCTAGCCATCGCTTTGAAGAATTAGCCTGCACCGGCAGATTCTGTTTCAATATTATCACCGGGAGTCGATTTACGACGCTTAAATTTCGAATGTATCCCATTAATCGGCATTGACGAAGTAGGGGGAATATCAAACGGGGCGCGAAGCTTCTGATGTGTGTGTATCCTTAAGGCCTTGAAGGACAGCCCCTACCCCCTTTTCGACTGCCTTGACGCCAGCCTCATGGCGCCCCACCCGGCGCGTCTTCCATCAATTGTCAAGATAAAGGCAGGCACCCCAGCAAGTGCGGGTGCTACTTATATTTGGTGGACTTCCTCCGGGAGACGCTGCATTGTCGGTTCTTCTTCCTCTGCATATCCTGTCGGAGGGGTGTGCGCCCCTATCACGTTGAGGTTAACCGCGTCTATCGGATTTTCGAATTCTTTCATGTCGGGCTCCTCCACTATTTCGTCATGGTACTGAGTGCGCGGACTGTTTGGGTCAGGGTCGTTGAATATCTCTCTCATCGACGGAAAAAGACCCATGGCTAGTCCGTCTGGTAATAGGCGGCGAACCGCTCGTTTCAGGTAGCGGATCCACGTCAATATGGATATCACCGCCCAGTATACCCCCCGAATAGGGGGGGAATACGGAGGATTTGAGGGATCAAGTGGCTGGATAGTGGAGGCCAGACAGAGTGGATTGATAAGAAGATCTGGAACAGGATCCTGCCGCCCGCTACGCGAAGATGGCCGCACGGGCATGTTGGTGCCGCGATGCGGCTTACTGCCCGCCGAAGACTGTTCGGTAATCTTCTTAGAAAGATGCCCGGCCCGGCTAAGTTCTTTTTCAATTTGTCTTCGTCTTTCACAGAACCTCCCTATGGATATTAGATTGCTTCTTCTTAGGTACTACATTTGCGAAGGCCCTCCGCCAATCCGTGGCGATGATATGGGATGATACGTACGGAGCGCAACCACGCGCGCCTAACCGGGCATCTCTTTACTCCCCTCCTACGGGGGGGAGGAGTCGTCCGATTACGCAGCGCATAAGCTATGCAATCGGACAGTCTCCCTGCGTCTGATTACGCGGCGCATAATGCGAAGACACCAGAAGGCCCCCCCCCCCCGGAGGCGGGGGCACATCGCTTCAGAGAGATCACCTAAGCAGTAGCAAAGCGTAAGGGAAGACCCACCCACCAAATGGATAAACGAGCAACGAATGCCGAAGATATACGTGTACATCAATACCATAAGCCTCTAATCGTGTACACCACAATAGAAAACAGACGAGGCGAAGGGAGGGAGGGGGGGGGGGGGTCAAGCAGGTCCTGCTGGCCCCTCCCCGCTAACCACTCGCACGTATTGCACCTCTCGAACAAGGACCGCAGCTATAAGGATGGCGGCTCCCATCGGTATAATAAAGATCCAAAGCCCCTCGATGGCCATTGCGCGAGTTTGCTTCCTAACCGCCTCCAGCTTCTTACTCCCGACGAATAGCGAACGGAATAAGTTAAGACAAAGGAATGAAGAGGGCAAATCGCACAAACCCAGGCACCGTGAGACAATAAAAGGAACTGATCGAAGAACCAAGCCTGAAATAAGGGATGACATTACGCGTCTTAGTATCGTCGACCAGACGAGACCACATGCGGCTACCTATGTCGAGAGCTAGCTTACTCTGATCACCCTTATTAAGTTTCCCACTCCGTCTCAAAGCTACGGTAACAGCCTCCTGGAAATGGCGGACGTTATCAATCGTTACCCGATCGAGGGCATACTTTAATATGCCAAAAAAGCCAATCATTGTACCGATAGTGTGCATAACAACTCTCCTTTAGTGATGTCGAAAGAGAATGATGGGCGGGGGGAGAAATCCCATATTTTTGAGACATGAGAGAAGTAGATAGATAGGATAGATGTAGAGTGCCGAGATGTCGACTATGTCGACTATGTCGACTATGTCGACTACGTCGAGGTTTCTCAGGAATATCGCAAGAATGGGAAGTGGATGGAAGAACTATAGAGCGGGAAGATATCGACTATGTTGACTTGGGGAAGTATTCTGCTATCAAGTAACGATTTCGAGGGGGAAGAGCTTGTCAAATATTCTACCTCCAGGTCCAAATATTCGACTTGACAATATCCACCCGTGTAAATTTTTAAATCATTTAGTGGGGGGGGGGGGGTTTTTCCTCTGTACTATCATGTCATGCCAGCCTACTCCTTCCTCTCTAGAGGTATTTTTACACCAAGCAGATCCAAACTGCACGGCTGTAAGAAAGTGTTTAGCTGCATAAACACCTGGTTTCGGAACAACGGACGGGTGAGAAGCAGGAGCCCGTCATTCTCTAAACTCGGAGGAACGCCAAGACCGTTGCGGAAGACGCAGTCGACTATATAGGCAAGAAGAACCACCTCATGCGAGGCTAAAGCACGCGAGGAGAGAAGCCCTGCGTGGTATCTACTTCCACTTCTTCTACCGTTCCGCCCCTCTTCAACCTGGCCGTAATAGGGCTGTACACGAGAGGGAATATATATCTTATCCCGGCGTCCCAAGGCTAACTGGAACTGTGCAAGCTCCACAAGGATAGGATGGCGCAGGACTTCCTGCACGCACTGTTTTAGCTCGCCTCCACTTAAGTCGACAAACGCATCCTTAACCTTGGCTCGTATGGACCCCCCTTCTCTCATACCAGCTCCGTTTAACTACTAGCTCCGTTTAACCCCGAGTAAGGTATTGTCTTAAGCAGTTTCCTCGGTATACTCTCTCCCCACTGGGATAGAATATGGGGCCAGAATTCTCCGGTTTGATGGGCCTCCCAAGTGTGCGGGGCGGCTACGCTTCCCGTTAGCCCAACATAGATACCGGTGTGGCAGGCCACCATATCGATCTCGTCCAGAACTATTGATTCCGGAAGCAAGTGCTTGCCGGCCAGCCCCTTTATAAAACTCTCTTGCAATCCCGGCGAAGACACGCTATCGTCCCAGAACCCTCTGTGGTATAAGGAACGATTTTCGGATAACTCCTCTGTCCTACATGAGACGAAGCAAAAAGCCTTTTGACGGGGCATTTACGATTGATTATAGTAGGTGCTACCTTGCCTACGAAACAGACAGAGGAGCATGTAACTGGTGCCTACTAGCTCTTGCGCACCGTCGTTGAGCGTACCTATAAGTTCTGAGTAACAGCCGGCGTGCGCCCGTGGCCTCCCCAGGCTCCCCTCGATACCTTGGGCGAAGGGGTATACTACCCCTCCCGTGGTGGTAGACCGCTCCAGTTTGGGGGGAAGTCCTAGGTGGGGTAGTGATTCCGCCTCAAGGGCTGCGTAGAGCTGTTCCACCGTTTCCTTCCTACGTCGGTTGCATCTCACGATCGTGTTAGCCTCTTCTACAAGCCGTTCCCCGGTCCAATCCTCTTGGCCTCCTGACAACTCCTGGATCAACCGAGGGTGTTTCGATAAGAATGCCTCCGTTCCTTCTTCCCCGGCCCTTGTTAGATTACCCACCCTTTTACCAATAAGATCGCATAGAGCATCTAATTCCCCTTTAGGCCTTCTAGGTGGGCCTTGTGGGGTTAACCCGGCGCGATGTTTGCCATCCTTCTCACGTTCCTCCTTCGCGGGTCTATTTTTCTACTTTCTCTCCCCAGGTTCAGAAAAAAAAGTCGACATGGTCGCCCTCATCATCCTCGTCGTCCTGCCTGTCCGTACGCGCCGATTTCTCAAATACCTCCTTTTCTCCGCCAAACCCTTCCCAGGGCTCGGTATCCATCAGGTACTTCATCGCTTCGGATCTCTTAGTCCTTTCGAATCTCTTCCCATGGGCTAAGCTAACGCCTACTACAACCCTCCCCCGAGCCCCCCTTTCTGTCAAAATATCGCTATACCCCAAGGATCGTACTGAGTCCTCTAGGATATCTCCAAATTACACACACATTGGTGAATCAGAGTAATCTCTGCATGAGTAATTTCAATTAATTACACGTAATATATTTAACGTGAGTCGCGGTAGGAGGCGTAACTGTTCGTGGGTGAGATATAGAAGCCCACACTCACCCCTCGATGAGGTGCCATATTACACGTGAAAACATCAGACTTCATTTTCGTCCAAGGTTCTATTGCTGCAACTGGTGACTAAATAGTTTATAATCAATTTGAAGTAGGGCAAGCAGTCGTAATTATTATTATTAATATTATTACTACGAACAGATGTAAATCTATCGATGCACAGCTAGTCGATGGAAATAAAGATACTGGATCCACCGCCTCCCAAATTTACTACTTGACTCATCAGATTTTGAAACTAACCTCCCACTTGGAATCACATTCCGAAGACTATTCATCTCGAAGAGGTTTACGAAAATTACTTGGTAGACGTAAACGTCTTCTAATTTCTCTATCTGATAAGAATACAATCCTATATGCCAAAGTTGTAAAAACTTTAGGTATTCGGGGTCTAAGGAAAGGAAGCCTTAATGATTGAGTAGCGGTTTAACGCTTTAACGTGTCATAGTTGACACAACTTATTTTGGTGAAGCTAGATCCCATGATATTTACTGGGGAGAAAGGAAATGATTTACAGGTATGCATCTTGAAGAACTAGATCCGGTTACAGTAAGCATGGGCCCTCATCACCCATCTATGCATGGCGTCCTTCGGCTTGTTGTCACCTTAAACGGTGAGAATGTTGCCGATTGCGAACCAATTTTGGGATATCTGCATCGAGGAATGGAAAAAATTGCCGAGAACCGCACCACCTCGCAATATCTCCCGTACGTAACAAGATGGGACTATTTAGCCACTACGTTTACTGAAGCGGCAACAGTCAATGCGCCGGAGAAGCTGGCTAATATTCAAATACCCGGAAGAGCTAGCTATATACGTGTAATCATGCTTGAATTAAGCCGGATAGCTTCGCATCTGTTATGGCTTGGACCATTCCTGGCAGATATTGGTGCGCAAACTCCATTTTTTTACATATTTCGAGAAAGAGAAATGATTTATGATTTGTCTGAAGCTGCTACCGGCATGCGAATGATGCACAATTACTTCCGAATCGGAGGGGTCGCTGCGGATTTACCTTACGGGTGGGTAGACAAATGTTTAGACTTCTGCCACCACTGCCTCCCAAAAGTTCGCGAATATGAACGATTAATTACGAAAAATCCCATCTTTTTGAAACGAGTAATGGGGGTAGGCTTCATTAGTAGACAAGAAGCTATCAGTTGGGGCTTATCTGGACCTGTATTACGAGCTTCGGGAGTTCAATGGGATCTCCGCAAACTCGATCACTACGAATGTTACGACAACCTAGATTGGCAAATTAGGTGGCAGGAGGAGGGAGATTCCCTGGCACGTTACTTGGTACGAATTGACGAAATGAGGGAATCCATAAATATCGTTAAGCAGGCGCTGAAACTTCTTCCAGGAGGTCCATATGAAAATTTGGAAGGTCGACGTCTTATCCAACAGAAGGGGGAAATAGATTGGGGTGGTTTCAATTATCAATTCGTCGGGAAGAAGTCTTCCCCTACTTTGAAGTTACCTAAGCAAGAACATTACGTAAGGGTAGAAGCCCCCAAAGGAGAATTGGGAATTTTCTTGATTGGAGATGGTGGTGTCTTCCCTTGGAGATGGAAAATTCGTCCACCTGGTTTCATAAATTTGCAAATTCTTCCCCAATTACTAAAAGGAATGAAGCTCGCAGATATCACGACAATATTAGGTAGTATAGATATCATTATGGGAGAGGTTGACCGCTGAAATGGCAACTTATATCGAAATTTGTGGGAAGCAATTAGTTAAATTATTTAATGAGTTGGAAGTTGCAACAAAATCTTTCGAATTAATTTGGATTCTAGTGTATACCCTTATTCTAGTTACGGGAGTCACGGCGGGGGTATCGGTTATTGTGTGGCTTGAGCGGAAAGTGTCTGCGGGGGTGCAACAACGTGTCGGACCGGAATATGCGGGTCCACTGGGAATTGTTCAATCCCTAGCGGATGGAGTCAAACTTTTATTGAAGGAAGACATTATTCCATCCAATGGTGATGCCTGGTTATTTGCCGCCGGACCAGCCATTGCAGTAATACCAGTCCTACTAAGTTATCTGGTAATACCTTTTAACCAAGGTATCATTTTATCTGATCTGGCTACAGGTGTTTTCTTTTGGGTCGCCGTTTCAAGTGTTACCCCCTTGGGTCTCCTTATTGCAGGATATTCCTCAAATAACAAATACTCTTTTCTAGGTGGTCTTAGGGCCGCCGCCCAATCTATCAGTTACGAAATCCCCCTGGCTTTGTGTATATCATCTGCATCCCTACGTGCGACTCGCCAGACGGAAATAATAAATAAGGATATTTAGCTACCATTAGTTAGGTAGTATGAAGGTATTTATTATTAAGTAGTAAACCAAATAGTCTTTCGGGTGAGATCAAACGGCGTTTCCGCCGTCACGGGTTCGAAGCCCATACCCCATGTACGGGCGTAGAAGTATATCCGAGTGGTAAATGCCATTCCACCCCAGGTCTAGGCTAGAATACCTCCAGACTTGACGCGGGAACAGGTAGTCATTCTTCGACTCCCCTTAGGATTAGCTGAGATAAAAGTGAGCGGTAAGAAACACCAATATGCGCAAGAGATTTGCCAGATGGAAATAATTCTAGTAATAACTATCGGCAACTTGAGTACCAATATAGTTAGAAAGAAGATTTTTGCCGGCTTCTCCTACTTATATTACATGAGGTGGACCCAGTCTTGGTAGGGACAGCTGAGTGGTACATCCAACCTATTTCAGTCTCGAGTATAGTCCCGTTCACTGCGATGATAACCACTTGGAACGAAGTAATCCCCACAGTAATAGTAATTTTGGTGACCACAAATTTGATTACAAGTTTTCTTAAGTTTCAGTTCGAGACTTGGTACAGCAAACACGTCGCTAAACTAATCGCTTCTATTTCTATTCGGAAATGGAACTGGAAGTAATTCCATTGGTTCTCCTTAGAAGTGCTAGAGATATATGTCGAACTTGACAATTTTCAGTTTCGCAGCAGGTCGCAACCTCCAAAGAAGAATATGAGGTTGAGATAGATTCGGAAGCAACTATTTTGTTGTGGCAAACGGAATCTCGTTAATCTAGGTTGGTAATTTCTACCTCAACTACAGGTAGTACTATATGCTGCTAATACCTCTCTCTAAAATTGGTGAGAAGCCGTATGAAACTACGATTTCATGTACGGTTTCGAATTAGAGGCGGGAGGGGGGGGGGGGGTCCGCCGACTACCATTATCCGGTAGCTTGAGTACAGTTGATATAGTGGAGACACAATCTAAATATGGTTTCATAGGGTGGAATCTTTGGCGTCAGCCTATAGGATTCGTAGCGTTTTTTATCTCGTCATTAGCAGAATGTGAGAGGCTACCATTTGATCTGCCAGAAGCGGAGGAGGAACTAGTTGCGGGTTATCAGACTGAATATTCAGGAATAAAATTTGGTCTATCTTATGTTGGTTCTCACTCAAATCTGTTGGCTTCCTCACCACTTGTGACAATTCTACATCTGGGTGGATGGGATTCTTCAATCCCCTTCCTTGAAAATTTCGGGCAGGATTATCATCTTCCGGATTGTAGCAGTGAGTCTTTTCACGTATTGACGTCAGGGTTGGGTATTATCACCACGTTGGCAAAATGCTACCTATTTATATTTACCTCCATCTTAACGAGATGGACTTTACCTAGAGTAAGAATAGATCAATTACTAAATCTTGGATGGAAATTTCTTCTGCCTATTGCTTCGGGAAATTTGTCGCCGACAGCTTCGTTTCAACTTTTGCTACTAAGCTAGCTCCCTTTCCCCTTTTTCCAGTTTCAGTTTAAGTCAAATCTTTCTAATTTATCGGGAAGGCGGGTAAGCGAAGATATCATTTGTTTTCTACCCCATACATGTAAGTTTACTTGTGCCAGAAACGGGTAGTAGGCTGGAGTTATTTATTCTACGTTTTCCACACCAATTGAATTTGGAAGCTACGGACAACAAGCCATAGAAGCTGCGAGATACATAGGTCAAGGCTTCACGATTACGTTAGACCATTCGAATCGTTCACCTATAACTGTTCAATATCCATATGAGAAAAATTTATCATCTGAACGATTTCGTGGACGCATCCATTTCGAATTTGATAAATGTATTGCTTGCGAAGTATGCGTCAGGGTATGCCCGGTTAATCTGCCAGTTGTAGATTGGATCCTTATGAAGGATGTTAGGAAAAAACGGTTAAGAAGCTACAGCATCGATTTCGGAGTTTGCATCTCTTGCGGAAACTGCGTCGAATACTGCCCAACAAATTGCTTGTCAATGACTGAAGAGTATGAACTTCCTAGCTACGATCGTCATGAACTAAACCAAGATCAGACGGCTTTGGGTCGTCTACCTCTTTCCATATCTCAAGATTTTTCGATCCAAGCGATTTCGACTTAATTAACCTTTTAATTATTTAATTAGAAGGTTTAGCTTAAAAAATCGAAAATCTAATGAATTACCTGCAAATTAATTGGATATTTTGAAAAATGAATGGATTTTCTTGGCTACTTGTAACTGAAATAGGAGGGGAAAACACGAGGTACAGATGGCGATATCATGAAACATTTAAGTAGTTGCGTCCAATGAATCTATCCGAATTAATTCATGAATTTATTTTGTCACTAATAGAATTGGGTATTCTACTAGGAAGTTTGGGCACAATATCATTTGTTAACGCGGCTTACTCTGCTTTTTCTTTGGGGTTGGTTTTTACTAGTATATCTTTACCACACTTCGTATCGAACGCCGATTTCGTAGCTGCCGCACAACCGCTTGTTTATGTAGGAGCTATAAATGTATTAATTGCGTCTGCCGTAATGGTTACTGAAAAATCGGCTCAATCTAGTTCCAATACTTGGGGTGTGGGGTACCTCGCCACTTCAGGAGCTTGCACAGCACTATTTTTGGCATTGGCTAGTACCATTTATAATACAAGTTGGTTCGGCATCAGTTTTGTTAATCAATCGGAGACTCTTTTGACAGATATACCCAAGATTGACGTCCGCCAATTCGGGTACACATTACTTAGTAAATTTCTAGCCCCGTTCGAACTTCTTTCAATACTTCTTCTAGTTGCTTTAGTGGGAGCAATCAACTCAGCGCGGGACGAGGACACAGTCACAACTGATGAAAAATCATCTTCTTCGCCATCTCGCAAGAATTTTTCATCTTTCTGATCAATTCCAGATTCTCACTACATATAAGATAAGGTCGTGAAAAAATTGACTCATCGAAATTTTCGGGGGGGGGGGGGGAGGGCTTCAATAAATCATGTTTGAACACGGACTAATTTTAGGTACCTACCTTCTGTGTGTCGGATCTTTCGGCTTAATTACAAGTAAAAATATGGTTAGGGCACCTATGAGTCTTGAGTCAATTTTTAATGCAGTTAATCTAAATTTTATTCTATTTTCAAATTTGTTGGAGGGGAAGCGAACGGGGGGGGAAGTATTTGCCATATTCGTGATAGCTGTTGCAGCTGCCGAGGCTGCCGCCGGGTTATCCATTGCCCTCTCTCTCCAACGGAATAGAAAATCTACTCGTATTGATCAATTTAATCTGTTAAAATGGTGACTGGTAAATAGATGAAGTGATTTTACCAATCTAGTTGATTTTCTGCCCAACTAGATTATCTCGATTCACTAAATTGGCTTAATACCTTACATTGTATCTTATAAGTAGCCAACAACTTCTTCGAGAGAGAGGGGGAGGGATCCGTGTCGGAAATGGAGAGGTAGGATCCGATCGGGTAGATTTGGGAGAAGAAGTAGAAATGGTTAATCCGGTGCGAAAAAGAAGTATTTACGTAAGGGGCAGCTACAGAACAATAAAGGAAACTATAAGAAAGTCTCACTTCAACCTTTTTACTAAGAAGAATTGGTATGCGAATTTGATAGGAGTAAGTAAACTCAATGGCACATCCAGTAAAAATATATGACACATGTATCGGTTGTACACAACGTGTAAGAGCATGTCCCACGGATGTCCTAGAAATGATACCCTGGGATGGCTGCAAGGCAAATCAGATAGCTTCTGCTCCCAGAACAGAAGATTGCGTAGGTTGCAAAAGATGCGAATCCGCCTGTCCAACAGATTTTCCGAGCGTACGTGTCTATCTAGGGGCCGAAACCACCCGCAGTATGGGGTTAGCTTACTAGTGGCGGAGCGGAAGAGGTAATTGTTAGACTATTTCGACTCGTACTCGAAGCTTCGGGACTTGCGAAGTGCGAGTACGAGTCGTCATAGTTGACCCGCGTAGTTTCTTCTGTATCAAAAATTATTTTTTATTAACTACCTTTCATTCACGACGAGTAATGTACCTTGGCTCACAACGACCGTTCTTTTTCCAATTTTTGCCAGTTTGTTGCTTCCAATACTTCCTCGTGACGGAAACAGAATCATTCGATGGTATACTCCGGGTATCTGCATTTTGGAATTTTTGATGATTACTTATATTTTTTATTGCCACTTCCAATTTGATTCCCAATCCATGCAGCTAGTAGAAATGTTTAGCTGGATAAATTCCATCAATTTTCATTGGATAGTAGGTCTCGACGGACTTTCCATGAGTCTCATTTTACTTACGGGTTTTGTAACTACTTCGGCAACCTTAGCGGCTTGGCCGATCACTCGCAATACACGTCTATTTCATTTCCTGATGCTAGTTACGTATGGCGGTCAAATTGGTTTGTTTGTTTCCCGCGACATCTTGCTTTTTTTCTTCATGTGGGAGCTAGAACTAATTCCAGTCTATCTACTTCTATGCCTACGGGGCGGAAAGAGACGTCCATATTCAGCCACGAAATTTGTTTTATATACAGCCGGCGGGTCCATTTTTCTCTTGGTAGCAGCCTTAATCACGAGTTTTTATGGGAACGAAGTACCCTCTTTCGCCATCCAAGCTTTAATGGATAAGCCATATCCCATCTCGTCAGAAATTGCCCTCTACTTAGGCTTCCTAATTGCCTACGCGGTGAAGTTACCAATATTTCCCCTCCACAGTTGGCTGCCAGATACTCACGGAGAGGCACATTATAGCACATGCATGTTACCAGCTGGAGTATTATTAAAAATGGGAGGATACGGATTGATTCGGATCAATTTGGAAATACTGATTCATGCACATCTTCCCCTCCGATCATGGTTACTATTGCTCGGAGCAATTCAAATTGTATATGCTTCCCCAGCTTCCATGAGTCAGCGTAATCTCAAGAGAAGGATAGCCTATTCATCAATTTCCCATATGGGTTTTGTAGTTATCGGGATTGGGTCCCTGACAGACGCGGGTATCAACGGAGCCATGTTGCAGATGATATCTCACGGCTTAATTGGCGCGGCACTCTTCTTTCTCGCAGGTACTTGCTATGACAGAACGCGTACCCCCTTCCTTGATGAGTTGGGGGGAATAGCAACTCGACTGCCTAAACTATTTACTATGTTTAGCACATTCTCGCTGGCATCTCTTGCATTGCCGGGGATGAGCGGTTTCGTATCAGAATTATTAGTATTTCTAGGAGTTGTTGTCACCAAGCAATACTCATTCTTCTTCAAGGCAGTAATTACAGTGTTGGGGGCAACTGGTACAGTATTGGCTTCCATCTACCTGTTATCCATGGTACGTCGAATGTTTTACGGTTACAGGTTAGCCAATGAATCAAATCCTTATTTAATTGATTTTGGTCCAAGGGAAATCTTCACCTCGACCCGTTTCTTCCCACCAATACTAGGTATCGGTCCATATCCAAATTTAATTTTACCTCTACGGAATAGTGAAGTTCTTTCAATACTGCTTCCACATCCGGCTACCAAATGAAGGTGCAGAAAATATTTGATTGAACTAAGTAGCATTTATATTATATCAGTTGATACAAAAAAATATCTTATTTCGATTTCCACCAACTATGCTATGGAGACTCGCTGATTCTAGTTATATTAGTAATACTTAACTTCCGCATACCCGTCACGAATGGTTCCCACCTGCAACTGCAGGCACAAATAGAAAATGAACTGGGTGGAGAAGCAGAAGCAGACAAAGAAGTAGATGCAGTTACTTACTGTTTATCTAGTAAATGTCTGTTTCTGCCCTTCCCCTCCCTCCTCCCTAATTAGATTATTCCATTCACCTCTATTTCGTTCATTTGATAAAACTGGAAACTCGGCGAATTAAATATTTATACCTCCGTTTCATCAAATTTGTCTTATTAAATCTTAATTTCGTTACTTCTATATTATCCATCCGTAGTTATGTAATCCAATTCCTAACAAATTGACTCCCAAGAAACGAATCCGAACTAGGAAAAAACCTATTGATGCCACCGCAGCTGGTCCCTCCCCCATCCACCTGTTCGTCATCTTGGTGTGGAGGTAGGTAGCATGTATTGGCCAAGTTACTGGCGCCCACGTCTCCTTGGGGTCCCAACTCCGATAAGATCCCCAAGCTTCATTAGCCCATACCGCCCCCGAAAGTATACCAATGGTTAATAGAGAGAACCCCGAACTTATAATTTGATAAGTCCATTTATCTAATCGATTAACTAATTGACACTTTTTCAAATTTGGAAACAGTGGATAAAGAAAACTCCGTACATTAATTCTGGTAAGAGTATCCAATTTCGATGAAGTATTATAACAATTGCGTCTCGAGTCTAAGACACGGTAATTTTTTACATCACTGCAATAAATACTTGATGAGGATATTGCCAACAAAGATCCCCATGGCGAGGTTGCATAACTCAGCAGCATTGTAGTTACATGCATCATCAACCAATGAGGCTGCGAAGCAGGTACTAGTCGCGTGAATTGTTGCATATTTTCAGGGAGACCTGAAGTAGCGTAGGCGTGAGTCAGCATAGCACCCAGCGCCACAACTGTACCCGACAACCTATTCCGATTTCTGAATTCCAATATTACGTACAACAGAGAGAAGCTCCATGAGGGAAACATTGACGACTCGTACAGATTGCTTACCGGTAGATGCCTAGTTTGAAACCATCGGTTTACTGAAAACTCCGTCGTGCGGGGGAAAGCAATTGTCATACCCTTATTACCGAATTTGCTTGACTTATCAAATTCATGAAATAGATTAATCAGATTTAGCGAAGTAGCAGAAAGAAGCATAAAAAACGAAATATGGATAGAAGCGCGTTCCATATAGATATACTTTGTGATGAGGAGGAACCAGTAAGTTACCAAAACTTAATTCAATGAGCTTGAAGCTGATTACGATCTAAGTAATATTCTAGTCTTTCCTCCTCCCCCCAGGTTAAAGAGGGTAAGATTTCGGGTTCCGCAACTTAAGTAGAAACTAGTCTTTAATTCCTACCGATATGAAAATTCCATTGAATCGGATATTAGATATCTATCTCTCCGTAAGGGGAGAGTTGCAAATACTTGTTACGTAACTACTTATGTAGCTATCGGTGAAACAAGTCTATCTTCTTTACCTCTTGCAGATATCGCTTCACAATGTGAGGGTGAAAAATGGGAAATTTTTGAATACCGCTACTCGGATTCGAACCGAGACGCTCTGGCACTGCTTCCTAAGAGCAGCGTGTCTACCTATTTCACCATAGCGGCTTCTTCTGAGGGGGAGGAAAATCGGTAGATGCATAACTATTCTATATCAATTTGGGGCGGCACGTCAACGTCTCCTTATCCAAGATGTAATCCAAGCGGCGAGATAGGCGGAGGCTCCTCCATAAGTAGAGTATTAAAGCAACTGCGACATCGAAGCCGCAGGCAACTTGTTAGGCAGAGATGATGTTAGTACTAGTATGTGATGCCGCACATCTATATATGTATATATAAAGAAGTGACGGAATATGGCGCAGTTTGGTAGCGCGCCATCTTGGGGTGATGGAGGTCACAGGTTCAAATCCTGCTATTCCGACTGATAGCGAAGTCACGAGATGTATGGAGAAGCACTAATTAAAGATTTGGTTTCTCCGCAAATAATCAATTGAGGAGTCGAGATACAATTAGGTGTAGCAAAGATTTGCTACCCAAAACCTCGTAGGAGAAACTCCGATAGGAAAGAAGAAAATTGAAAATAGTTTCAACTCATTTCCCTTCGGAGTCGTTTACTTCGTCTCTGTTCATACTCTGAGAAGATATAGTGTCTCCCCTCCCTCTCTCTCCCCCTCCCTCCCCCTCCCCCATTTCGTTGTATCAATCTTACTATTTCCTCTCCCAATTGCCGATCTGAAGTAATAACTACCAATTAGCTACCCATTAACCCCTATGGGAAGGGGACAAACTTTTGACGTCTGCCTCGTTACCTACTGAGTCCAACATCTACCAATCGAAATTACTTACGTGGTAAGTTGCTGAATCGGTACTGGAAATAAGTTGTCTAGTTAACCCTCGCATTCTTGCTAAGAAGTTACATACTAGAAAGTTGGTTTCCCGTTAATCCTAGCTGTACTAGTACTGGTTAATGTCTCACCTCCACCTCTCCGCTTCGAAACGTCTTATCTATTCATTCACCTCCTATTTAGATATGAGGAGTCTCTCTCTTCCGTCACTTTCTCAGTTACATAGTAAAAACTTGTTGAACGGCCGGTTAAAACAGATTGGGCCAGGGAAAAAGCTACTGATGCTACTTTTACAGGTCCAGCTTTCCATGTGCGGTTACGAATTTTCCTTTTCGAGCTGGAAGTCCGTTTTTTAGGTACTGCCGTATATCTATTACCTCCCGTGACTGACTTGAAACTATATTGATATGTATCGGCGGAATAGATATAGTGGAGAGATAATTGAATAAGAGTGAGCGAGGACGTAGGGAGGTTAGGAGGTGGAAGATTTTTAAGTCGAATGCCTGTTATATCAATATTTTGGGTGCATATATCAATTTGGTAAAGGGGGAGAAAGAATTATCTAATCTTCGCCTAGGTTCTTACCGCCGAAGTGAATTGAATCAATAACGAATCGAATCATATCTCCTCTACATCCAAAGATGTGTCATGTTTTCCTCTTGGGGTGAATCCGTTGTATCACCAGTTTTTTACCGACACAACTATGTAAGATTCTGCCTCTGACAGCTGCGTCACGTAACCACGGGTGGCCAAAATTGATGCTAGATCCGTTACAAATAAGTAAAACCCGATTTATTACCATTTCTCCATCGGGTTTCAATGTGTTTCGAATCGGGACAAGATGTCGAACGTCGTAGAATCTTCCCCGTTCTACTCGGAGCTGTTTGCCACCGATGTCAATTATTGCATATCTGCTCACCCCAATTTTATCTCTCTACCCATTCCTTCTCCATTTCCTCCTCTCCAATACGAAAAGTGTGACTTGCAAACCTATCCCGATTTGAATTATCCAACTTGAATAAGTATCAAGGTCATCTTTAAATATTGTCAAGCCTCCCACATATATATATATATATATATATATATATATATATATATATATATGTCTCTTACTCCTCACGCGAGACTCAAATTTGTGCAGGTTAAATTCCCTGCTTAACTAAAAATTAATCTAATTAGTTCTACTTATTCTACTTCATATTGTTCCCAGAGTTTCATCTTTGACTCTTAACCGCAAAGAATGAGAAACAGTAACAAATTTAACTTAGATTTAATACGGCCGTGGAACTTTCAAATAAATCTGCTTGTATCACACCTCCGTGTCCGTTGGTAGCCTCTTGTTTAACTGGATCTCTTTCATCTCTTTTTCCAAAGGCAACGAGAAGCTTGCGACGCTGGTGCGCAGCTTTTAATATCTTCTCATTAGTTGTCGCTATGTTTGTCTCCTTCGTCTTATTTTGGAGGCAGACTGCGACTCACTCTATCCAGCAGTATTTGTGGGCTCGGATTCCAAGAAGTGATTTCCGTTTGAAAATAGGTCTTATCATCGATCCGCTTACTCTCGTCATGTCAATATTAGTTACTACCGTAGGTCTCCCGGTGATGGTTTACAGCGATAGTTATATGTGTCATGACTAAGGATATGCAAGATTTCATGCCTACCTAAGTCTATTTGTGGCATCAATGTTGGGATTAGTTCTCAGCCCCAATATGATACAAATTTACGTATTTTGGGAATTAGTTGGAATGTGTTCTTACTTACCAATCGGTTTTTGGTTTGCGAGATCGAGTGCTGCAAATGCTTGTCAGAAAGCTTCTGTCACCAATCGCATAGGGGATTTTGGATTACTTTTGGGTTTATTAGGCATTTACTGGATAACTGGTAGTTTTGATACTTACGAATTGTGTGACTGATTCGTCGAATTAACTAGCAGCGGCGTCGTCAATCCGATCTTTGCTAATACAATTGCCCTTCTACTTTTTATAGGTCCGATTGCCAAGTCTGCTCAATTTCCACTTCACGTATGGTTACCAGACGCCACGGAGGGACCGACCCCTATATCAGCTCCTATTCACGCAGCTACTATGGTGGCTGCCGGAATTTTCTTCATAGCTCGAATTTTCGAGCTTATTTCGACACTGCCTCTAGCTACGTCTACTATTTCTTGGGTAGGTGGAGTGACAACCTTATCGGGTGCCACGCTAGCTCTCGCTCAGAAAGACCTGAAACGGGGTTTGGCTTATTCGACCATGTCCCAGTTAGGATATATGGTACTGGCTCCAGGTATCGGTGCTTCCCAATCCGCCTTATTTCACCTCATTACTCATGCTTATTCAAAAGCTTCGCTATCTTTGGGCTCCGGCTCAGTTATTCATTCTATGGAAAAAGTGGTTGGATACTCCCCTTCCAGAAGTCAAAATATATTTCTCATGGGCGGCTTGCGAAGATGTATGCCAATTACTGGAATTACTTTTCCTCCAGGCACCCTTTCCTTATGCGGTATACCTCCACTTGCTTGCTTCCGGTCTAAGGATCAAATTATTGCGGAAAGTTGGTTAAACTCTCCCTATCTTGGGTTAATAGCTTCTAGTACGGCAGGACTTACTGCGTTTTATACGTCTCGTATCTACCTCCTAACATTTGAGGGAGATTTTCGTGCCAATCAAATAAATTACATTGAATCTCATATCTCCCTCCCATCTGAATATGTCATTCACTCGTGGGGTGGGGATCAATTGGACTTACTTACTAGGCGAACCAGTAGTAATTTCGCTTCACCAGATGTGGAGCGAGAAGAATTTGCAGAAGTAGCAAACTTTGCGACCGTACCCATCCCCAAAAGAGATCGATCTTATGAAAGAACAATTCAATCTTATCCCGAACCAAAATTGCTACATCCCCAAGAATCAAATTTTTGTATGGCGTTGCCTCTCACTATTTTGGCGATACCCACCCTACTCGGTGGATTGATCGGAGTTGATTCGACTCGAGAAGGATATGGTCCGAACTTTCTGTTTGATTGGCTGATTTCTATCCCGTCTTTCTCCGAAGTTAATAGAAATTTTGGAAAATTGTCGGAAGTATTAATAAGTTCAATTCCTTCACTTAGTTTATCTCTTATTGGGTTATCAATTTCTTTCAAAGTTTATGGACAATTTGGTAAAATTTCTGGTGCAAGAGGTAATGGGAAGTTGAGGGAGGGAGGGGTAGTAAATACTTTTTTAGTTCCCGCCGGAAATTGGTCCATGAATAGAGGTTATATTGATTATTTTTACAAAATTTACTTCGTGCAGAGTGTAATTTCAATTGGCAAGTTAATTTCACATTTTGATCAATGGATAATTGACGGATTGATCAACGTAACTGGTGCATCAAACCTTTCTGGCGGCGAGAGTATACGACATACAAAAAGTGGGAGGATATCCCAATATCTATTTGGATTAATTATTGGAACTATTCTTTTGCCGCAGCTAGTTGTTGATTTCCCAATTCCGCCCTTGCCGTAAACTGCTACTTTCGTTTCACGAAGCTCCAATTCGTGTTCATTTCTCCCGACTATTTTTCATCTTCCCCATCTCCATATCTCCCCTTCCTGTCCCTCAGTAATATTACTTGTTTTTACGCTATGAGGTAGGAGAATCCCGCGGCTATTCTACCACGCCTCTTGGAGGGGGGGGAATAGGAAGTACTAATTAGTGACCGATCGATACAGATCGTGGGGGGGCTTGTGGGATTCATCTCAATCGACCGGTTGCCCCCCCCCCCTATCCCATGATTGGGAGACCCTTCCATTCAAATGGGGTTGCTACCGTCACCGCCTCCTACTATAATGAAGGTTAGAGTATACGCAAAGTCTACTTCACAACATGCCGGGGGAAGCTTAACCTGGTACAGGTTTAGAAGCGGTTCAAAGAACAAAGGTCTTTGAGTGTGTACGAGACTGAATTCCCTGCGACTTCCCTCGGTAGCTCAACTTTCCTCGGTAGCTCAGCGGTAGAGCAGTCGGCTGTTAACCGATTGGTCATAGGTTCGAATCCTACCCGGGGAGATTCGTCCAAATCTACGTCAGTCAATAATTCCTACTAATTGGGCAGTTGCGTCTGCCCCATATGCCAAATCAAATCGCGTCGAACCATGACTCACCAACCAGTGAATGATTCACTATCATGCTTACTTCCAGCCCTAACAATTGAAGAAAAAGTGATTTGTGCGTTCTCTTCTCACCCCCCCCCAATTCCGGTGTATCGAATGATTGGAATGAGCGAATCAATAAGTCATCTGGGGGGGGGGGGTAAATCCGCAATTTTAGAAAGGATCTACTCCAGGAGTGATGTTAAAGTGATGTTAAGAAGCGGTTTTGCAAAATAAATCCCTATGGAATAAGCTATTGCTCCTTTTCAATCTTCTTCCTAAGCAGAAAGACTCATGAAATGGCCTCAAGTTCCTTAACTATTTGAGATGCTACAACAGAATTATCTCTATAAGTGAAAGTAAAATATAGATCTTCCTTTCACTGATTTGGCTCCTAATTTTATTGCTAGAGATCCAGACAGAATGAAGGGTATCTAAGATTTGTTCTATGAACTTTCGTGAAAAAATTGTTTCGTAGTTCGATCCGGTGATGCCCCACCAAACCAGAACGGGTTGAATAGATGGGAATAAATTTCAAGCAACATATTATAGATAAGAAAATCCGGAACTGGGCAACAGTTTCGCCTCATCCATCTGTTTCTATGAACCAGAAGCCTAAACCGAATAAATCGCTCCGGAAAATCTTCTGCTACCACGTAGGAATCAAAGCGAGCGGGATTAAATGTCTGCGGATATTGCAGATGTATATCCATAAAGGAAGTTTCTTTGACGTATTCGGAATCTCGCTCCTCTTCATCATCCGGAGGTAGATTATTCCACCGTTTAATAGATGAGTCAGGTTTCAATTTCGGATTATCTTCACTATAGAGAAAGAAATCTTTAATCTTTTTATTTGACCTCTTATTAAGGTGCTGCCTTCTCATACCGTAAATGGTATAAAGCCTCCGCGCCAGTTTTTTCGTCGGCAACAGGCTGCGACGCGAGGAAGGAATGTTAGGATCTGGTTGGAACAGAAGCATGGGGTCCCAGATGAAGCGCCCCCCGAAGAGTCGAGTCGTTTCATCTAATCGATTACAGTGTGTTTCATATTCATTGGAGGAGTCGCCGGATATTCCCAAATCGAGAAATTGCTCGCGTAGCAACATATTATCCAACCGGTTTTCCAATCTTTGAATCAATTTATCTGTTACATTAGTCGCAGATTTTTCAAAACTAAATAGATATCCGCTTCTGTCACACCATTTACTTTTGTCACCCTTAATCTTATTGAATTCGAAATCTTGTTGGGGTATATAATTCCGATTTTGGTAAAGGAGAATTAGATTATACAAATGATTGGGTTCAGATGATACCCTCATCAATTCATAAGCTCCGCTTCGCAGGAAACGGAGACGCCAAGCCTTACGGGACCAAGTGATCTCGCGCGACACTTCCGTCGGACTTGAGTTTCTTAGCTCGGATGACTGTTGCAGTTCGAAGTCGGTTAGACGGCTAACCCCCCCCCTTCCCATCAATTTAGAAGAACGACTTGTAGAGGTTACACCTGAACAATACTTGGGTTTACCGATAGGAACGTGAAAGGAAAGACTACTGCTGCGTCGACTTCCGCCTCTACAAATTTCTGAACGTGAGAAATTAGTCGATAGGTTTTCCAGTACACCACAAGCTAGGTTCAAATCATTCTCTACGAGTTTGTCAATGACAATAAAATTCTCTCTCCTCCTCACACCCATTTGGAGCGAATCGCGAGCTACTAATCCAGCTAGTATCCCTAGGATATGTGAAAATAGAGTGAATTCATGAAATGTTGACTCGGTTATTGAAGGTTCCACATACCAGTTAGACAAATAATAAAATCGCATCTTTGACGCGTCACGACCAATATATGTATTCGTGAGATAAGTATCTATCAAACTATTCTTTGAAGTAACTTCCTCTATCTCGTGAGAAAAGATCTCCCATTCAGAACCGGATTCTATCCCATCGCCCATATCACTAGCAGCCGAATGTTGTCTATGCGAAGCTAATTCAATTGCGTCGCTACATATAATCTTACTTCTTCTGGAAGTACCTATTAATAACGCTTCATTAGCAAGAAAGAGTAGATCTCGTTTACTATAACCCGTAGTTCCAGACCCAGTACCTTCAATAAGGGGAAGGGGCGGATTAGCCTCCATGTCGCAACCTTTGATACGTAATAGGATTGAGAATTCTTTCTGACGTTGATACCCGTTGGATTTTCGAAAATTTATTAATTAGTTTAGCCGGTTCGGAGCTACTGGAGCTGGATCTACCCTCGCAGGTACGTGAGTCGTAGCGATAACAACATTCTTGCGGATGTTGGAATTGCCGCGCCTGTCACCAATACTTCTCAATATTTGGCAAAGTAAGAATTTGGGATCAGCTTCTAGCTTATGATACGAACGATGAATATTCAATTCATGAATATCTTGAATCCATAGTGTACAGGGAGACATCTCTTTCGCCATTTCAAAAACGAGATTTAATCGGTGTACGCTTTCTTTCGAGATGAAATTTCCACGTACATTATTAAAGAAGGATCGGTTGTATATCAGCGTTTTCAGTGGTAGTTTCACCACTGGGAAGTAGGAATCGAATGCTACATCTCTAATAATGGAAGATCGGCCAGTTTCTATGGGTCCCACTAGCGAAATCCCTTTAGATGGTAATAATCCCGATTGGAGTGAGATAGGTATGTCATGACATGGCATAGTTAGTAGACTGCCTTTTCGTCTTGTTGTTACTGAAAATAGAATATTTCTCCCGAGGGCGGAAAAAGTCCACTTCTCCGCAGGATCCAACTTACGGATCTTGTGAGTCAATAGATCATTTTGCCAGAATTGCCGCAAATATGCCAAAACATTAGATCTTTCTTGTGGATACGGTTCATGAGAAATCTCGTTGCTCAATAAGTCATAATTGGAATTCAATTTCGACACATACCTATAAAGAATCTTATTCGTCACTAAATATTGAGTCAGTAGTTCTTTCCTACTATCTAGGATATCGGAACTTTCTTCATGAGACATCCATGAATTGAGTTCATCTTTCACAAGGAAGAAAAAGATTATATTATTTAGATAATTCAAGAATCTATTCAAAGAATGGATTAGTAGATCTCTCGTTGACATTTAGCTTGTCGAAGGGGAATGCATTACCTCTTTCAAATAGGATCCACGCGTTGGGTCTGTCAAATATTCAATAGTATTGAAACGTTTCCATGAATGAAAGGAATTGGAACCCGAAACGGCAGACAAAGGGTGTTTGAATAATGCAAGAACAATTAATACTGAAAAAATGAAGTAATAGAAGATAGATCTATTGGAGAATTGAGATACTGGCCATCCCCCCGAATGTAGAATCTCCGCTTCATCAGGAATTTCTTCGAAAATGAGAAGACCTATCTCGGATACTATAGTATTGACGGAATCGTTGCCGAATCTCAATCCTAGGCTTTGCAGTCTTTGGAATAAGTAGGCTTTCGCGCCACCCACTACATCCTCAGCCATTCTTTTGTAAATTCCAGGAAAATTATGAGTTGAGTCATAACTTATCTTAAGTACTATTTCTGGATATGTTTTTCTAATCAGATCGTAGAAGTATCTCCACCAGGTGGGGGTAAAAAACCAAGGTATGTAATCTCTAAATAAGCTCCACTTTTCACCGATATTGTCTCTCCAAAAGATCCAAGAGATCTTATATCTGTTCAAATCTTTTAATAATTCATTGAAATTGATAGAGTGGAATGTAGCCTCCTTCCGGATAGATTGATCCGCAAAGTCTATATCTTCGTACGCAACCTCCTTTCCAATTGATTCTGCTAGAGATCCCGATGTTACATCGCTGCATAATGGAAGTCTTAGCGACCAATAAGATGTTTCCAATTCTTCCGGTTCCCAAAAATACTTAGTAGACAAATTCTTCTGATAGACTCGATCCAATACTAGATTCTCGAGACGGGGTTGGGGTCGTCGATCCGACGATGAATCGGAGTTTATCGACGTCTTCTCCAAATAAACTCGATTGCTACTGTACGGATGTAGAGATGATTCTATCGTTTTACGAGGAGATAAGTTCAAACTCGCCAGTAACCTCTTCAGATCCGAAATAGAATTAGAAAGTCCATCTGAATGAGTTACTGATGCTGCGGATTCATGCAGATTAGACAAAATAGATTGAATTGGCGTGAGTGCGTGACCAGCAACCTCCCCCGCCGTTTGTTTCGATAGATTGGATGACAACGAATCTGACAGTTGGGGGTGAATCAATGAGGTGATATTGGATGAGATGATTTCATCTTCGGAGCCCACATAGAAGTTTTCTAAGACGTCGAGATAACTACCGTTGCATCTCCCAAGAAAGAGATCTTTTTTGACTCTCGGGATAAAGTTGCTTCCAGCAAAGTTCCGTATAGGTGAATCGTCTAGAAAGTTTAGTTTATCAACCTGATCGGAGATGTATCTCGAAATATTCTCACCCATATCTCTAGTTGAACCTCCCCCACGGTTTAAATCATCCAGAAACAGATTCCGAAATTGCCTCCCCGTAATGGAAAAAGCATCGCTTGAAAATCCTGCTCGGATAGATTCGATACGGGGCAACCCGGGAGAAATAGGATTCGCTGCAGGTTCCAGCTCGGTCAAAGAGCCTACCAATCTCTCACTCATTAACAGTTTGGATTCAATGAATAAACTCCTTTTTCTCTCAAGAATTGTTTTGATAAAGAGGATCTGTTCATCAATGTAACCATCGAATAAACTTGATAAAAGATCAAGTTTCATGGGATCTATCTTGTTCAATTTATCGAGATCTATATCGTTCAATTTTTCGATGCAATAATCGATGGTATATATCGAAACTTTCTGGCGAATAATCTCAGCAACAATCATTTTATAAAGAAATGAAACATTGAGAAATCGATGGAAATAGTTTTTGCTCTGTTGATTGTTACTACCAAGACTGGCACCAATATTATTCAGCAATTCGTCTCTTATTATTGATACGCGGCAAATTGATTCCTTCAAGTTTAAGACTTCCCTGGCAGGGAAGGAAGACGAATCCTCGGTCGTATCGAGCCATCTATGCGCGTTTGACTGAACATTTCCATACTCATAATATTGAAATGGAATATATTCGTTCAATAGGCGCTCCGCGTTACCTTTCCATTTCAATACTCTTTATTCAGTTGCAATTCTTGTTGCACCGGTGTACCCCCCGATCCCCGCCCAGCCATTCAACCGATATTTGATTTGGAAGAAGTAGTAAGTAGATAATGCGCAGAAATAGTCATAGAAGAGAGATATGTATGCTGAGTAGAGAGGTACGACTCTACCTCGTCCATACAATCTAACTAAAGAATATATTGAATGTATGTCATCCTTCTCTTTCAATTAGTTTGGAAAAGTGGTATTTTCACCTCGATTACTTACTTCTTTAGGTATACCTAAAGAAATTTGAAAATAGTTTGGAAGAATCTCATTGAGGTTGAGGTGTCTGCTACTCACTAGCCCAAGTTTTTTGCCAGATATTTGAGTAAGTGGCATGTCGCCCCTCATTTTCAATTGAAATCCTTTCACAGATTTGACGCTATTACTGATGTCAATAACTATTGCCCCATCAGAAATCAGATTTGATTTCTCAATTATTGGGAGAAATTCAATGAGTCGATTTATTAATCCATTTCTCATTTGTGAATAAGTGTGTGGAATGGGAAATTCTTCCCCATTTTTGCCATAATCTAATCCGGATATACAGCCACGAAACGGCGTCGTTTTCTCACAAGATGTAGATGAAGACAAGTTGGAAAAGGCTTCTCGCTCCGAGTAAAATCCCGATCTATCCCCCTGGTGATCCGCTGAATTTATGGATTCAAGTAACGCCTCGTCATGGGAATTTAATACTACGGGACTTAATGAGTCGCTTCTCAATTGTGTTGCTTGTAACCGACCCGGATCTCGCTTGTTACGATTTTCCAAAAAGAGTAACAGATCGAAATCACTTTGGTTGCTTCTACAAACTACCAGATAGTTATAGAATTTGAAAAACCTACTTGAACTTCGCAAACACCTACCCCTACAAAATACTCGAATCTCTTCAGTCTCATCCTTGGATATATCTCTGCCAAGGAGGAAACCTCTCACTACGCACGCCTCCCATCTACCGGAAACCAAAGGAATCACCCCATCATAGCGAACTTGCTTCTCCCCTCTCGTTGAACCTGCAGAAATATCTTCGTTCAAACCTAAGTAAGCAGGTATTCTCCTCTTTCCATTCCTTTCGACATATAAAGATCTTTCGAATCGTAGAAAGCAGTCACAGGAAAAATCGACAAGGTTTTCCGCTTGTTTTTTTCTTACTCCGTCACCCCCATTAATGACTCCCATTAATACAACACTTGGTTCGATCAACCTTTTGTCACTCAGGCAATGCATAGATATTGGTATTGCTAGCAACAGTAGCATCTCCAGGGTTACGCCACTACCTCTTTTTAGCGAATTGCGCAGATTGCGTGAAAATAGTGAACTTAGAAATCACAAGTCAGATAATCTAGTAAAAGGTTCATAATTGGGAGATGGACTAATTAGAAATTCTTTGAGATATTGGTTTTTCAATGATTCGAAGAAGTGATCTAATAGAATGACTTCTATTAACTCCGAAATTTTAGGTGAAAAATCTGGACTTCCTACTCTTTCTCTTGCCACCCTTTTTACCTTATTCTCTTTTTTCATATTAATTCTATGCAGTAGATACTATCTATTTCCCAGATTTATTATACCAATAATCTTGAAAATTTCAAGATAGGATGGAATACATATTTCGAACGAGTCTAGTGATTTCTGTGAATAGTCGTATCCAAAACTGGAATTAGGTCGGGAATTCTAAATTGTTATTATCGAAGAGACCCACACATATCCCATCCACCTTAACTGTTCCTCCCTGTCCCAAGCGGAGCGATGGAATTGAATTACCCAATTGGATGGGCGAACGACGGGGATTGAACCCGCGCGTGATGGATCCACAATCCATTGCCTTGATCCACTTGGCTACGTCCGCCCCCTCTGTTGATTTATTTGACTCCCCCCGGACGTGAACGAGATCTATCCGTTAAGCAAACTAGATAGGTCCTTCGGTTGATACACATCTATATTAACTGTATTTATGTGACAAGACGATAAAAAATCTTTGAGATGAGGAATGCACTCTTTCTTCCCCTCCCGTTCTTCGAAAGATTGGGGTGGGAGTCTACAAACATTCCGCAAATTGGAATGGGAAACCTCGTAATCTAATAAGTCACGGAGGGATATTGCAAATAGTTTTCAGAATTCGAGGTTGGAAACTGATAATTAATCATGAAATTGTGAAAAGCTGCTACCACTTTTTCCACCCCTCATGCCGCGCGAATCTCCATATCATTGGACACCAAACCTCCCCCTCCGAAGGAAGAGATTTGGCATCCAGTTGTGCTGTGGATAACCACACGGGTGTTATCCGTTTATAGAAGGAGCTTCGACAGAAGCCAAGTCTAGGGGGAAATTATGAGCGTTACGTTCATGCATGACTTCCATACCTAGGTTGGCACGGTTTATGATATCAGCCCAGGTGTTTATGACACGACCTTGGCTGTCAACCACGGATTGGTTGAAGTTAAAACCATTCAAGTTGAATGCCATAGTGCTAATGCCTAAAGCGGTGAACCAAATACCTACTACAGGCCAAGCAGCTAAAAAGAAGTGCAGAGAACGAGAATTGTTGAAGCTAGCATATTGGAAGATCAAACGACCAAAATAGCCGTGAGCAGCTACGATGTTGTAGGTTTCTTCCTCTTGACCGAACTTGTAACCTGCATTAGCAGACTCATTCTCAGTTGTCTCCCTGATCAAACTAGAAGTTACCAAAGAACCATGCATAGCACTGAATAGAGAGCCGCCGAATACGCCAGCTACACCCAACATGTGGAAGGGATGCATAAGAATATTGTGCTCAGCCTGGAAGACGATCATGAAGTTGAAAGTACCAGAAATGCCTAGAGGCATACCGTCAGAGAAACTTCCTTGACCAATTGGGTAGATCAAGAAGACGGCGGCAGCAGCTGCGACAGGAGCCGAGTACGCAACAGCGATCCAAGGACGCATACCTAGACGGAAGCTCAGTTCCCATTCGCGACCCATGTAGCAAGCTACACCAAGTAGGAAGTGAAGAACGATAAGTTCGTAGGGACCACCATTGTAAAGCCATTCATCGACGGAAGCTGCTTCCCAGATTGGGTAGAAATGTAACCCAATAGCTGCAGAAGTAGGGATAATAGCACCAGAGATAATGTTGTTACCGTATAACAAAGAACCAGAAACGGGTTCGCGAATACCGTCAATATCTACAGGAGGAGCTGCGACGAAAGCAATGATGAATACAGAGGTTGCGGTTAGCAAGGTGGGAATCATTAAGACACCGAACCATCCGATATAAAGACGGTTTTCGGTGCTGGTGATCCAGTCGCAGAAGCGACCCCATAGGCTTGCGCTTTCGCGTCGTTCTAAAGTTGCGGTCATGGTAATTTTCGGTTTTCGAGAGATAATTAGTGATTCCCCAGGCTAGTAAGCTTGTTATTCTAGAATATATCACAAAAACTTATCTGTGTCAACCAAAATTGATTGAGTCTCCAGAATTCCCGGATATGGGGGCTTCTTCTCGATATCTCAAACAATTTTTACCCCACATGATGCGCGTCCCAATCAAACTCAGTCTCTGAAAAACTGGTCATGTGTCAAGCCTTTTTGCGAGGCACTCCGCAACTCTGCATCGGAACCCCCCCCCCCCACTACCCTAGTGGGAAGGGTCTAACAATTAACAACCTAACTAAGAAGTAGTTGCCAATCCCCACTTGTGGCTTAGACAGCCGTTATTCGTCGTTCACCCCTCACTCAACCATTTTTTCCCCCGTAGTGTCTTTCGATTCCCAGATAGTTTGTGCCCCGGTTCCAATCCACAATATATTCGTTGTGGGTTGGAACGAATCCGAAACTAGCGGAAATGGGCAAAAGCTTTGTTGGCTTCCGCAACTTTATGAGTCTCCTCTTTCCTCCGTATGGCACCACCGGAATTTCTGGCGGCATCCATTGATTCATCACTCGATCTTAAAGCCATACTTCGACCTGAGCGTCTCCGACACGCAATTAATGACCACCGGATAGCCGAAGCTTTTCCCTCTGCCGGTACTACTTCGACGGGAACTCGATAAGTTGATCCACCTACACGTTTGGTTTCTGTCACTACGTCGGGAGTTACCCCGCGCACCGCCTGTCGCAGAACAGACAGTGGGTTCCTATTTGTCTTTTACCTAATCCGCTTCATAGCCTGGTAAAAGATATGATAAGCCAGCGATTTCTTGCCGTTTTTCGGGATACGGTCGACTAGCATATTTACCAATCGATTACGATAAATTGGATCTGATTCGATATTTCCATTTCTGTTCACTACACTGCTCCGATGTAACACGAGTTTACAAATCTAAATATGTCAGATTTCAATCAATTCTTTTATTTTAATGGTATCTCAGGCTACTATTTTGGCTTCTTCACTCCATATTGTAGGGTGGATCCACCAGTTAGTCGGGGATCTCCCTCCAAACTGCACGTGCGACTTTCATCGAATACAGCTTTCCACATGACTGAATGGAAACTAAACTATTCAAATGATGTTGAACCATTCTTTTTTAAGATGCAAATCATATTTACTCATTGCATATTGAGTATCCGTTTTCCCCCACTCCACGGATAAGAAGGAAAAATCGAAGTGTAGATATAGAAGGAGAAAATCTTGCAATTCAGTTATCTCACTAGGAATGTCCGTAGGTCTCTCAATCCAATCGGTAAATGTGCATAGAGGCTTCACTGAATCTCCGTGGTCGTAATCTAAACCTGTTCCAAGAGGAAAAGACATCCCAAGATTTTCTCAGGTGGGAGTCCGGGTAAAACTCAACTTACTGGAATAGAACACCTTAGACACCAAGTTGTCTCACGCAAATAGATAGGTAGTAATTCATCTCTATCAATCTCTGTAGTAGCAGGCTTCAGTCCCCCTGCAATGCTGGGTCAGCTACACATTGAACATATCGGAACAACTGATACGGAATCGTCGCAATGATACAAGTTGTGACAATGTTTTGCAACGCACTAGAACGCCCTTTTTTACGATCCTTCACCCCCACAGCATCTAAAGTTCCTCTAACAATGTGATACCTAACACCGGGTAGGTCTTTGACCCTTCCGCCTCTCACAGGGACCACCGAATGTTCCTGCAAATTATGGCCAATACCTGGTATATAAGCCGTTACCTCAAACTTGGAGGTTAATC